ATCTCCCACCTATCTATTTTCTTTAGTTATTCACTAGAACAATTATGATCTGGAAGTCAATCCGGGGCAAGTGTTCGGATCTATTATGACATAGCAGTGAGGCGCTCAACGGACCCTTTTAATCTTATAAAACCTTTTCTGGACTTTGAATTGAAGTTAAACAATTTTTTGTGCAAACTAGTGTATTCATATCTCAATTAGAAGTTCCTAGATGGAACGACTTTCATTTTCTGTCAGAAGATATGAATATGTACTCTATTTCAAACCACATGAGCAATCGTTAGCATTACTAGGAGACATACCGGTATTTCTATTTAATTTTGAATTTAGTCTTTAGTCATTCGAAGGTCTCTTTTATTAGTTTGAATAGCAGAAAAAAATAGAATTCTCTACTGTATCCCCGTATCGTTTATACCGACGAAATACCAAACGAAATAGAACGATCTTAGAAGGGATATAATGAAATTCTTTGATTGATTGTTCCTAGAGAAATGATCCGTTTTCTATGGGATAGAGACAACAAACAATTAATTATAACAAATAAAAAATCAAAATCGAAATAAAAAAAATTCTAAATCGAATAATACTAATAATATTCCAAAAACGAAATAGAATATTACAATAAAAAATCGAATAAAATAAACAGAATGTTCTTATTCGAAACGCCCTGTGATCTTCAACCAATTCTGCGCTTCAATATAATTACCAGGCGTAAGGGCTATAGCTTGTTTCCAATACTTAGCGGCTTGATCGAACCAAGCCTCCGCAATTTCAGAATCTCCCTGTCGAATGGCCTGTTCCCCGCGGTCGGAATAGGTGAGTAAACTCCTTCCCTTAGAACCGTACTTGAGAGTTTCCTGCCTCATACGGCTCACCAGTCAATTCTTTTGGTGTCCCATTTTTTTAATGGATCATAGACCATATCTAATTGAATGAGATTTCTTATAGAATAGATTCGATCTATTCCATTTTTTTGCGAGTTAACCAAAAGAAAAGGGGTGTTAAATTCCATGAGTTTCAAACTTGAATTTTTATTAATACAAAATGGAATCCGTTTTATAGTTTTATCTTTTCTCCTACCTTCCGAAGAAGAAAGCATCAGCATTTCCACTCTCATTCGAATTCGAATTTTCTGAAAGGTAACTATCTCGGTTTCATATATTATATACTTTCCATATATGATATAGAAATCTATAGAATCTTTGAAAAAGACTTTTTTTTCTTCATAAGAAAGAAAAGACTTACTATCTTTGGGATCTGATACTACACCGCTGCTCCAAATTTTAGGGGATCAACTCTATTACATAAGTGGATTCCTAACTTTGTATATCATAATACTTTTATATCATAATATTAAGTAAGCAGTTCTTATTGTATCGGCTCAAAACCTCTCTAATTGATCTTTACGGCGCTTCCTCTATCAATTAGATCCTTTATCCATAGAATAAAGTATCTAGGCATATCTATTTCGACTTCTATGAAGTTTCTTTCTTTACTACAGCTGATAAAAATCGTTGTTTTGGACAATATATATGTAGAAAGCCTTTTTATAATTATAGTATTTCTTAGCGGATTTGCTCTTTCTTTTTTTTTCTTTCTATAGTGGAGATAGTCGCACGTAATGACAGATCACGGCCATATTATTAAAAGCTTGTGGTAAGAACGGGTTTCGTTCTAGTGCCCGAAAATAATATTCCAAAGCTTTGGTATGTTCTCCGTTACTTGTGTGGATAAGGCCTATGTTATAAAGTATATAACTTCGATCATAGGGATCAATTTCTAGTCGCATAGCTTCATAATAATTCTCTAAAGCTTCCGCATAATTTCCTTCGGATTGAGCCGACATCCGTTACGGTCGTCATTCAGTTCGAAGAATCTCCGCTCCAGAACCGTACGTGAGATTTTCATCTCATACGGCTCCTCCTTTATGTGCATAATGATAAAAATACATAGAATCAAAAAAGATTGCAATATTCTCATTATCAACTGAGCAGGGCTAGTGTTTTTACACGAAATCTCTAGCCAACCTTCCTGTAAAAGTGTAAAAGGTCTTTTCTTAACATCAAGTATATTGGTACTGGATAAAAAAATGGTAACTCCAACAATTTCTTTGTCCTCAACGTCGCTTAATTTCCAGGAATTAGGCACTTCAACAGTCTTCGATGGTTATACGGATATCCAAAATACGAACGAGATGGATGTTTGTTTGTCCCAACCATTCTTGTTAGTACCGATCCCGATAAGGAAGGGGATAATTTTTAACAAAGTTTTCGTGTTGTTGATTCGTAGGCGTAGTGCTTCTTCCATCATGCCGCCTATTGGTACTAGTGGAGTAGGGTTGACCTAAGCCATAGGTATAGGTAGAACCTTTTGCTTAATACTATAAATCGAAAATGGAAGCATATGAGGCTGCATTAATCGGGGATACACGACAGAAGGAATTAATTGTTTTAAACTTCACCTTCAGCAAGCGTAGATTTTTTTCAATTTTTTTCTATCCGAAGAATGTGCCTTTCTCCTAAGACTGAGAGCGATAAATAAAAAAAAAAAAAAAAAGATAATCAAATCGCACCATCTCTGTAATAGGTGAATGCCTCTTTTTCTCCCGAAGTTGTCGGAATTATTTGTAATAAGATATTGGCTACAATTGAAAAGGTCTTATCAATAAAATTTCCATTTATCCGAGATCTAGGCATAGGTGTATAAATGAATTCTCTAATTTAATTATCTCTCGTGAGAAAATAATCCCACAAACAAAGGAAAATTGTACAGTAAAGTACGAAATAACATAAAAACAGACGCATTAAAATTCTCTTTATCCTACAACCTCGAAGGAAGTTTTTTGTGATAAAAAGTTTTTCTATTTATTTTTCTATTTCGAAGTGATTGTATGTGCCTATCAAAAAAAAATCGAATATGAATAACTAATAACTCGGTTTCTGGGCCATAATCATTATGTAGGAGAGATGGCCGAGTGGTTCAAGGCGTAGCATTGGAACTGCTATGTAGGCTTTTGTTTACCGAGGGTTCGAATCCCTCTCTTTCCGCAGCATCTTTCTTTACCTAATTCACCACTGTTACTGACTACAATGTATCAAATAACACAAATAACAACGGATACCATTATTCCAACTTTCTTGGATATGAATTCTTCACTCTATTCTTCATTTTTGTTATACAGAAAATACTAGAAATAGTTGGCAAGGAATAAATCCGAAACTTTGTTATTTTAGTTATTAAGTCTGACGAGAATAATATTCTACAACCAGCAATTCATTTATTTTCAAACCAATCCATTTACTATCTATTATTTGATTGACTAATCCTTTATATTGGAATGGGTGAAGAGTCAAATGTTTTGGCAATTCCTCACGGGGGGGTGAATCAAGAAAATTTTGAATCATAATTTTAGACTTTTGTTCATCCCTCGCTTTAATAATATCTTGGGGTTTGCAGCGATAACTTGGTATATCTACTATACGACCATTAACTAAAACATGTCTATGGTTAACGAATTGGCGGGCTTGAGGAATAGTCGAAGCCATACCCAATCGAAAAAGTATGTTATCCAACCGCATTTCAAGTAATTGTAGTAAAACCCAACCGGTTGACCCTTTCGCTTTTCTGGCGATACGAACGTATTTAAGCATTTGTCGTTCTGTAAGACCATAATGAAAACGCAATTTTTGTTTTTCTTCTAAACGAATACGATATTGAGATTTTTTACCGGAGCGCGATTGGTTTCTAAGATCACTTCCGGCTCTAGGCCTTTTAGTAGTTAGTCCAGGTAAAGAACCCAGACGACGTATTTTTTTGAAACGAGGCCCTCTGTAACGTGACATAAAGACTCCTTGTTTAATTTCATAAACCTAAATTAAAACTAAACTCTAAACTAAAGTATTGTACTACAAAGAAAGAATAATTAGATGAATTATATCAATATCCGAACCTTATTTTTTATATTGTATATATATACAATTAATATAATCTATTTATATTAGAATATATTTCTATAGAAATATATATTTTAAATATATTTAAATAGAAATAAAAAAAAGTTCTTTTCTTGATTTGGTTTATAGAGATCGGAACTACTCCAATTTGGAATCCAAATTGGAAGTTCCTACGACATAATAGATCGGTGACTCTTGGAAAAATAAAAGGGAAAAAGCCTTTATCTTTTCGATATTCTTTGATTTCAAAAAGACATTATCAATTATGTAAAAAATCCAAATAGGGGAAAAGAAAAGCCGGCTATCGGAATCGAACCGATGACCATCGCATTACAAATGCGATGCTCTAACCTCTGAGCTAAGCGGGCTCACATAACATAAATTGTGCATGCATAGGAATTCAATAAAATACTTCTATTCTAATAAAATACTTATATGAATAAAAAGTATATGAATAAAAAGGATAAAAAATTATCAAATTTGAATATTCAATTGAATATTCAAATAAGAAATAATAAAGATAAAATAATAAAGAAAAGAATATTTAATAAATAATATAAAGAATATAAATAGATATATATAATATTTTATATATATAATATTTTATATATTTTAAATAGATATATATTTTAAATAGATAATATATAAATATTCTATTATACTATTCTAATTCTATTTCGAATTCTATATTCTATTTATAATTATATTTATTATAATTATTATATTTATTATAATTAATAAAATATATTAATATTAAAAAATATAAGAAATTTCCATTTTCGTTATGGTCAATCGTTCGCCCTAAGGAAAAAAGATCAGAATAAAAATAAAAATGAAAGAAAGAGAAAGGTCCAATCGAGATCATAATGAAACATTCCCTTCAGTCGGAAAGGTGAAAACGAAGACGAAAAAACAAAAAGAATCGACCGTTCGAGTATTTCAAATTGTATGAGAAAAATGATAGAAGGATGGGCCATAATATATTATATATGTGGTATACCATCTATATTGAATTGCGAATACAGAAATGGTAGAATCATTTTGGATTGGAACAAATGTGGGTATCCGATACAGATGAAAGAAACTATAAAACAAATCAATTAAAATTAAATAGAAGGAAACATTTTTCGTTATAGGAATTGGTATCTAATGAATTCAACAGTTCCGGCAAAATTTTCATAATTTAAATGAAAAAAAAAAAGCATGAGATTCTAATCTCAAAGAAAAAAAAGGGGGGGTATGGCGAAATTGGTAGACGCTACGGACTTAATTGGATTGAGCCTTGGTATGGAAAAACCTACCAAGTGAGAACTTTCAAATTCAGAGAAACCCTGGAATTAACAATGGGCAATCCTGAGCCAAATCCTGTTTTCCGAAAACAAAGAACAAAGAAGAGTTCAGAAAGCGAGAATAAAAAATCAAAGGATAGGTGCAGAGACTCAATGGAAGCTGTTCTAACAAATGGAGTTAACGGCATTTCGTTTCGTTAGTAAAGGAATCCTTCTACCGAAACTCCAGAAAAGAAAGTATCAAGGATAAACCTATCTATCTATCTATATATATACGTACTGAAATACTATCTCAAATGATTAATAACGACCCCGAATCTCTATTTTTTTATTATTTCTATACATATACACTAATTTATATACACTTATATACACTACTATATGAAAATAGTTTATTCCTTTTTATTAATATATATGTATATGACAAATGAAATATGTGAATCGATTCAACGTTGAAGAAATAATATTAATTGATCAAATCATTCATTCCATCCTAGTCTGATAGATCTTTAATGATTAACGAGAATAAAGATAGAGTCCCGCTCCACATGTCAATATCGACAACAATGAAATTTATAGTAATAGGAAAATCCGTCGACTTTAGAAATCGTGAGGGTTCAAGTCCCTCTATCCCCAAAAGGCCCCTTTAATTCCCTAATTTTTTATCCTATATCCTCTATTTTTTAGTGGTTCCAAACTAAACTCCTTATGTTTCTTATTCATTATATTCTTTCACAAACCGATCAGAGCGGAATTTTTTTTCTTACTTGTTCTTATCATATTCTTATCACAAGTCTTGGAATATGTGGAATATGGAATGTAATTGATATGATACTCGTAAAATTTTTGGATCTTTTATCTCTGGTAAACGTACAAATAAAATGAACATCTTATCTTTATCTTTGAGCAAGGAATCCTCATTGGAATGATTAAAAATACATATAATTACTCGTACTGAATATGAAACTTACAAAGTCTCTTATTTTTGAAGATCTAAGAAATTTCAGGGCATGGATAATCCTTTGTAGTAATAGTAATATTTTTTTTTGCGTCTTTTTATTTTTAGTTGACATACATTCAAGTAGTCTCTTAAAATGAAAATGATGCGTCAAGAATGGTCGGGATAGCTCAGCTGGTAGAGCAGAGGACTGAAAATCCTCGTGTCACCAGTTCAAATCTGGTTCCTGGCACATGATCAATTTGTATAAGTATCTATTAATTCATTAAAATGAATATGAGTCAACATACATATTCATTAGTAGTCTAGATCATCATACATTTTTATCCATCTAGGGAGATATACTCTTTCTAGATGAGTAAAGAATATACGTATACCCTATGTCTATTGTATAGAAATGTATATAAAGTATGTAACAGAAAATGGATTATTCAATTTTTTCTTTATTTTACTACCGTTACCGGGCTCCCCAAAAGAATGTTAATACTTCATGCATATTCAAAAGGTCAAATTAGTTGGTTGAAAGACCCAAAAGTCTAGTTTAGGAATAGTCCAAATTCATCTCAGATAGATTATTACAACTAGAATCCTTTTCGTTCATATTTTGTTCATTTCTTTCTGTGTTACTTTTTAAGGGGCATATCAAGAGATGTTGCTGTGGCGCGGTACATAGTTCATGATGCAGAACTTTTTTAGTTCATCCTATTGGCTCGTCTCAGTCGAAATAAGTATCTTACAATTTTTAGAATGTCAATGAGTCTCTACATGTTTTATTATTATTTTTGTATGTATTTTTTTATATTTAACCCATCCATAATAATGAAAATAAATGAGACCTCGATTCTATTCTGTCTGATTTAATTTGTCTGATCTATAAGAGAACGTACAGAATATACGGAGTTGTAGAAGTGGGGGTTAGTTTCTTATTTTTATTATTTCATTTCATTTTAATAAGCATCTTGTATTTCATAAAAATTGGGGGAAATATAATCTTTACGTAAAGGCCATCCTATCCAACTTTCGGGCATTAAGATACGTTTCAAACGTGGATGATTATCATAAGAGATTCCCAACATATCATAAGATTCCCTTTCTTGAAAATCCGCACTTTTCCAAACCCAGAAAACGGAGGGAATTCTGGGATTTTTCCTTGGGACAAATACTTTTATGCATACCTCTTCGGGTTGATCTATACCATACTCTATTCTTGTAAGATGATACACACTAGCTAACAGTCCTCCCGGTGCTACATCATAGGCACATTGGGAACGTAGATAATTGTAACCATATATATATAAAA